AAAAAGAAATATTATAATAATGTAAATAATACATTTTTGGGCTACCGTAAGCTACTAGAGGTTTTCCTGTTTTCCGGGGGGTTTCAGGAGTCTTAGTGATCTCTGGAGTTTAGGGGGGTAGGGGGGTTTTTCGCGCGCAGAAACCCCGGGGGCATCTTAGATAAATTAGGAGTTGTTGATGGATTGGACTAGTCATTTATGCTCTTGATATCCTAATATGCAGTTAACAAGTAATGTCTTTTCACCCTTCATACATTATTACGCGCGCAAGGAATATGTTCAACCTTGAGTTTCCTTTTCTGTATGCACTGTGAAATGCCAGGGGAAAGGAAAAAAAAAAAGGAGAACCCCTTGCTCGCTGGAGTGAACGCCCGGCTTGCTGGGTAACGAGTCTAATGTATGCCAACATTAACTTATGCCAGGGCCAGTGAAAGTATGGGGAAAGATTATCAATCAATGGCCTTGAGATGTAGAGCCAAATGCCAGGAATAGTTCATTTTGTGCGACCCCCACGAATAACTGTCCCTGACCTTACAAGGATGATGTACCTTAAGTTATCAACTGATGGTGGTCTCTTAGAAGCCTGTAAAAATTCAGTTGTGTTTTATCTTCAATTCTTGACTAACGTCTCAGGCACTTGCTATAGTGCTCGAAGTAATACACATTGGATCATGCACATGTAATGAATATCTTCTAATTGTTTTATGTAATGATATTCACGGAAATGTTGTTAGGTGAATGCCGGGAATACGGTGAATGGTTATTAAACATATATGTCCTAATATCATATATATATGTTGTATATATATATATGGTGATAATACATATATGTTTATGCAAAGAATAGTTTAATCCAGAATCCTAGCTTTGGGGGCTAGGGATGGGAGTTCGAATCTCTCTTCTTTGAGCATCAGGGGGGATTTTAACCTCCGACATTCGGCTTACAAGACCGACGTTCTTACACTGAACTACTACTGCAGGCCCATTTAAAGGCTTTATTTTCTAGTCAACCAGTTATTGGTATAAGGATTAAGAAAATTGAGAAATATAGGACGGAAGCGATTTGGCCGATGATGATAAAGGGGTGTTCAACTGGCATTCCTCCGATTCAGGTCAGAATTGCTACGTCTGCAATTAAGGTTCAGAATAGGAATTGTGCGAGTGGCCGGAAGGTAAGTGCTCGTTGTTTGGATGTGTGGAGAAGGGGTACGAGCATCAGTACTAGAATTGAAGCAAGGAGTGCTAGAACTCCTCCTAGTTTGTTGGGAATTGAGCGGAGAATTGCGTAGGCAAATAGGAAGTATCACTCGGGTTTAATGTGTGGGGGTGTGACTAGTGGGTTTGCTGGTGTGAAGTTGTCTGGGTCTCCTAAGAGGTTGGGTGAGAACAGTGCTAGGCAAGTGAGTGCAATGAGGAGTGCTGCGAATCCTAGGAGATCTTTGTAGGAGAAGTAGGGGTGGAAGGAAATTTTGTCCGCGTCGGAGTTTAAGCCTAGGGGATTGTTTGATCCTGTTTCGTGGAGAAAGAGGAGGTGGAGTAGTGTGGCGGCTGCGATGACGAATGGGAGGAGGAAGTGGAAAGCGAAGAAACGTGTGAGGGTTGCGTTGTCAACTGAGAAGCCGCCTCAGATTCATTGAACTAGTGTGTTTCCTACATAAGGGATAGCTGAGAGGAGGTTGGTAATTACGGTGGCTCCTCAGAATGACATTTGCCCTCAGGGCAGGACGTACCCAACAAAGGCAGTTATTATTACTAGTAGTAGTAATACAACTCCGATGTTTCATGTTTCTTTGTAGAGGTATGAGCCATAGTACAGGCCTCGTCCGATGTGGGCATAAATACAGATGAAGAAGAAAGATGCGCCGTTGGCATGCATGTTGCGGATAAGTCATCCGTAATTTACATCTCGGCAGATGTGAGCGACGGATGAGAAGGCGGTAGCGATGTCTGAGGTATAGTGTATGGCTAGGAATAGGCCAGTTAAGAGTTGTGCTACAAGACAGAGGCCGAGGAGAGAACCAAAGTTTCATCATACTGAAATGTTGGAGGGGGCAGGGAGATCAACGAGTGCGTCGTTTGCAATTTTTAGTAGGGGGTGCGTTTTGCGAAGGCTGGCCATTATGGGTTTTTGTAGTTGAGTAACAACGGTGGTTTTTCAAGTCATTGGTCCTGGTTAAAGTCCTGGCAAAAATTATGGGATATCTTATTTTTGTATTTCTTCTGGGTTTAGTTCTAGGGTTAGCCGCGGTTGCTTCAAACCCCTCTCCATACTTTGCTGCTTTAGGGCTGGTAGTTGTAGCGGGAATGGGGTGTGGGGTGTTAGTAAGTCATGGTGGCTCTTTTTTGTCTTTGGTACTGTTTTTGATTTATTTGGGTGGGATGTTGGTCGTGTTTGCGTATTCAGCAGCTTTGGCTGCTGAGCCTTATCCAGAGAGCTTGGGGGATCGGGCTGTGCTTAGTTACATGGTAGTATACCTAGTAGGGGTGGTGTTGGTTTCTACTTTGTTTTGAGGGGGTTGGTATGAGTTTGCTCTAGTGCCGGTAGAGGAGTTTGTGGATTTTTCTGTTTTGCGGGGGGATGTTGGGGGAGTTGCGGTGATGTACTCGGTAGGTGGGGGGATGTTATTTGTTAGTGCGTGGGTTCTGTTGTTAACGTTATTTGTTGTGTTGGAGTTAACTCGGGGATTGAATCGAGGAGCGCTCCGGGCTGTTTAAAGGATTAAGGAGGCCCCCCAGATTAAAGCTCCGAGGGCAATGGTAAGTAGGAAGAGAATTAGGTAAGACTTGATATCTCCTTGTTGAGCGTCGGCTAGGCCGGTGATGAAAACAAATTTGAACTTAGGGGTAGATTGGAATCCTAGCTTCTCTAGTCAGGAGTGGTCTACTATTTGGCTTGCAATTGTGTAGCCTGAAATTAGGCCTAGTTTGGGGGCTAAGCGGTGGATAATCATGGGGAAGTATCCTAGTAGGCTGGAGAAGTTGAAGGGTTCTTGTTTAGGAATTGGTATGTCTTGCCGGGCTGTGAGGGAGGCGATGTCCATGCCATATAAGAGTCCAATGACTGTGACGATGATGGCGGCTAGTTTATAGGAGGGGGGTATTGTTAGGGTGGCTGTTTTTAACGGAAGGAATGTTGAAGAGTATAGGAAGCCGGCGATGATGCTTCCTCATGCTAGTCGTTTGATTGACTTAATAACTAAGGGGTCATTTTCATTGACGGGGGCAAATGGGACTATTCGAGGAGCATCTCGAGATACGTGTGAGATGAGGCGGATGCTGTACACGGCTGTGAAGCTAGTGGCTAATAGTGTTAGGATAAGGGCTCAGGCGTTTAGTGAGGATGTATTTAGTGCTTCGATGATGGCGTCTTTAGAGTAGAAGCCTGCTAGGAAGGGCGTGCCCATTAAGGCTATACTTCCGAGAGTTACACAGGTGGCTGTGAAGGGGGCAAGGCCGTGGATTCCTCCTATCTTGCGGATGTCCTGTTCATCATCGAGGGCATGGATGATTGATCCGGAGCAGAGGAAGAGTATTGCTTTGAAGAAGGCGTGGGTGCAGATGTGGAAGAAAGCGAGTTCAGGTTGGTTGAGGCCAATTGCGACTATTATTAGGCCTAGTTGGCTGGATGTGGAGAATGCGATAATTTTTTTAAGGTCATTTTGGGTTAAAGCGCAGAGGGCGGTGAAGAGAGTGGTGATCCCGCCTAGGCAGAGACAGAGGGTTAAGGCCTCTTGGCTTAGTTCTAAAAGGGGGCTAACCCGAACTATTAGGAAAATTCCTGCAACAACTATTGTGCTGGAGTGGAGGAGGGCGGAGACTGGTGTGGGGCCTTCTATGGCTGAGGGAAGTCAGGGGTGGAAGCCAAATTGAGCTGACTTACCGCTGGCGGCGAAGATAAGTGCGATAAGGGGGATGGTTCAGTTGACGTTTTTGGCAACAATAATTATTTGGTCCGTCTGCCATGTGTTCATGTTGGTGATTATTCAAATTATAGCGATGATAAGACCAATGTCACCGGTTCGGTTGTAGAGGATTGCTTGTAGGGCGGCAGTGTTTGCATTTGCTCGTGCGAACCACCATCCGATTAATAGGAACGACATAATGCCGACGCCCTCCCATCCGATAAATAGTTGCATCATGTTGTTTGCGGAGACTAAAATGAGTATAGCTACTAGGAAGACTAGTAGGAATTTGAAGAAGTAGTTGATGAAGGGGTCTGCAGCTATATATCAGGATGCAAACTCTATAATAGACCAAGTGACGTAGAGGGCTACGGGGGTGAAAATGACCGTGAAATGGTCAAATTTGAAGCTGAAGGTTACGCTAAATGCTGAGTTGCTTAGAATAGATCAGGTGGAGATGACTGTTTCTGACCCATAGTAGGAGTGTAGGAACAGTGGGAGGAGGCTGATAAAGAAGGCTAGTTTGATTGAGGACTTGACTTGGTCTAACGGTCAGGTGCTATCTTTGGGTTCGGGGGAGAGGGTTATGATTACAGGGAGGAGTAGGACAGTGAAAACTAGAATGAGGCTGCTTGCTATTATGTAGGAGATAGGTGTCATCATAGCTGCTACTTGGAGTTGCACCAAGAGTTTTTGGTTCCTAAGACCAACGGATGAGCTATTATCCTTTAGAAGCAGCTTAGGCGAGTGAGCCCTGGAATCCAACCAGGGTGACGGTAAATAGCAGCTTTCGTTGCCAGCAAGCCTCTCTCGGTGGACAAGTGGGTTTTAACCTCTATCTTTAGAATCACAATCTAATATTTTAGTTGAAACTATGTCTACAGCCAGTTCACCCTCCGATTAGCTCAGGCTTGAGCGTGAGCAGAATTAGGGGTAGCAAGTGGAGGGTGATGAGGAGATGTTCTCGGGTGTGTGATGGAGGGAGGGCAATGATATGTGTGGGAAGAGGGCCTCGTTGGGTCATTAAGAACATGTAGAGTGAGTAAGTTGCGGTAATTAGGGTTCCTGCCCCTGTAAGAATTACTGTTCACCAAGACCAGCTAAATAGTGAGGCGATAATTATTAATTCTCCTATAAGGTTAGGCAGAGGGGGAAGGGCTAGGTTGGCGAGGCTTGCAGTGAATCATCAGGTTGCTATGAGGGGTAAGACTATTTGTAAGCCTCGTGCTAGAACCATGGTCCGGCTGTGGGTGCGTTCATAGTTTGTGTTAGCTAAGCAGAAGAGGGCTGAGGATGTTAATCCGTGGGCAATTATTAAAATTAGGGCCCCTTCAAATCCTATGGATGTTTGGATAAGGATGCCTCCAATGACTAGGCCCATGTGGCTTACAGAGGAGTAAGCGATGAGAGACTTTAGGTCGGTTTGGCGAAGGCAGATTGAGCCTGTTATAATTACCCCTCAGAGGGCGAGAATAATAAAGGGATAGCTAAGTTCCTTGGTAAGAGGGTCGAGTATAACTACTATTCGCATCATGCCGTATCCTCCTAGTTTGAGGAGGACGGCGGCAAGGACTATTGAGCCTGCAATGGGGGCTTCAACGTGTGCTTTTGGTAATCATAAATGTACGCCGTATAGTGGTATTTTTACTAGGAATGCCAACAAACACCCAGTTCATCATATCTTATCGGCGCACGAGGTTAGTTCAAGGGGGCTGCAGTATTGAAGAGTTAATAAAGATAGGGTGCCTGAGGTGTTTTGTAGGAGAAGGAGGGCGACGAGAAGTGGGAGGGAGCCTAGTAGGGTGTAAAATAAGAAGTAAATGCCTGCATTAAGACGTTCTGCTTGGTTACCTCAGCGGGTAATGATAATTAGTGTTGGGATCAGGGTGGCTTCAAATATTACGTAGAATATAATTACTTCAGTGGCGCTGAAGGCTAGGATAAGGAAGAATTGAAGGGAAGTTAGGAGAGTAATATATATTCGTTGCCGGCTGATGGGTTCTGTAGCTGTGTGGTTTTGGCTTGCGAGAATTATTAAGGGAAGAAGTCAGCAAGTAAGGATTAGGAGGGGGGTTGAGAGAGGGTCTGTTGCCATGTAGGGGTTTAGAGTGTGTCAGCCTGTTTCTGTAGGGTTTTTTAGTCATGTAAGGCTAGCAAGTGCAACGATTAGACTGTGTATTAAGGCTGTGGACCATAATCATTTGGTTGGGGCTATTCAGGTTGTTGGGACTAGCAAGAGAGTGGGGATAAGGATTTTTAGCATTGTAGTAAGTTTAGGCTTTGCAGGCGATCGGTGCCGTGCGTGCGGGCGGTAGCAACCAGTAGGGCCAGGCCAGCACTAGCTTCACAGGCGGAGAATGCTAATAGGAGTATGGGGGCGGATGAGAAATTGGTGGTGCTTAGTTGCAGGGTTCAGAGTGAGAAAGCAATGAATAGAGAGAGTATTATGCCTTCTAGACATAGTAGTGCTGATAAGAGGTGGGTTCGATGGAATGCTAGGCCGGTTAGGCCTAGAACAAAGGCTGAAGAGCAGGCAAAATGGGCGGGGGTCATAAAGTAATTATGGGTTTGAACCATAAGTTTTTGAGCCGAAATCAAATGTTTTTCTTAGACTAATTACTTATTCTGCTCAGTCTAGTCCTCCTTGGGTCCATTCGTATACGAGTCCTAGGGTTAGGAGGACTAGAACGGCTGAGGCTCAGAGGAAGGTAAGTAGTGGGGATGTTAGCTGATCCCCTCAGGGTAGGGGCAGGAGGAGTGCAATTTCTAAGTCGAACAGGAGGAATAGAATAGCAACGAGGAAGAACCGGAGGGAGAAGGGTAGTCGGGCTGTTCCTAGGGGGTCGAAGCCGCATTCGTATGGGGATAGTTTTTCTTGGTCTGGGCTTATTTGAGGTAATCAGAATGAGACAATGGCTAGGACGAGTGATAGTAGGGCGGCAATAGTAATTATAGTTGGGATTAAATTCATTATCTTTCCTTGGATTTTAACCAAGACTGTGTGATTGGAAGTCACCCATACTCATTTAATACTAGAAAGATTATGAGCCTCATCAATAAATTGAGATGTATAGGAACAATCAAACGACATCAACGAAGTGTCAGTATCAGGCGGCTGCCTCGAATCCGAAGTGGTGCTCAGAAGTAAAGTGGTATTGGATTTGGCGTAGTAAGCAGACAGCAAGGAATGTAGAGCCGATAATAACATGTAGTCCGTGGAACCCGGTTGCTACGAAAAATGTGGAGCCATAGACTCCATCTGCGATTGTAAATGGAGCCTCGTAGTATTCCATGCCTTGAAGAAGGGTGAAATAGAAGCCTAGAATAATTGTAAGAGTTAACGATTGAATGGCCTGTTTTCGTTGGCCTTCTATAATGCTGTGGTGGGCTCAAGTGACAGTTACTCCGGAGGCAAGCAGAACTGCGGTGTTGAGTAGGGGGACTTCAAAGGGGTCAAGGGTGGTGATGCCTGTTGGAGGTCAGCATCCTCCTAGTTCGGGGGTAGGGGCGAGGCTTGAGTGGTAGAAGGCTCAGAAGAAGCCTAGAAAGAAGAAGACTTCTGAGGTAATAAAGAGGATTATTCCGTATCGAAGCCCTTTTTGTACGGGGGGTGTGTGGTGGCCCTGGAATGTTCCTTCTCGGATAATGTCCCGTCATCATTGATACATTGTTAAAAGAAGTAGGATGGTTCCTAATACGATAAGAGTAATTGAGTGGAAGTGGAATCAGATTGCAAGGCCGGATGTTATTAGTAGGGCGGCAATTGCGCCTGTGAGTGGTCAAGGGCTTGGGTCAACTATGTGATATGCATGTGCTTGGTGGGCCATTAAACGTTTTCTTGTAGGTATAGTGTTAGGAGTAGGACAAACACGTAAGCTTGGATTATTGCAACGGCTACTTCTAGCAGGGTTAGTAACACTAACACTGTTGCTGTTAAAATAGCAACTGTGGGTATTAAAGGAAGAAGTACGAATGCAGCTGTGGCGATTAGTTGGATTAAAAGATGCCCTGCTGTGAGATTGGCTGTTAGTCGGACTCCTAGTGCAAGAGGTCGGATAAGTAAACTAATTGTTTCGATGACAATTAGGACTGGAATTAGAGGTCCTGGTGTACCTTCTGGTAGTAAATGTCCTAGTGCATGGGTGGGCTGGTTTCGTATGCCAATAATTACTGTAGCTAGTCATAGTGGAACGGCTAGGCCTAGGTTGAGGGATAGTTGGGTTGTAGGGGTGAAGGTGTATGGAAGAAGTCCCAGTATATTTAGTGAAATTAGGAAAATTATTAGGGAGGCTAATAAGGTGGCTCATTTGTGGCCTTTCGGGTTTAAAGGCAGAAGAAGTTGTTGAACAAATTGAGTAATAAATCAGGTTTGGAGGGTTAGGACTCGATTGTTTAATCATCGGGAAGTAGGGGTAGGGTATAAAATTCATGGTAGTGTCAGAGCTAGGGCTATTAAAGGGATGCCTAGATAGGTAGGGCTTATAAATTGGTCAAAGAAGCTTAATGTCATGGTCAAGTTCAGGATGTTAATTCTTGTTTTTTTTTGGCTAGTAAAGACGGGGGATTTGGAGATTTATGTGCTATGACTTTAGGTGGGATAATAGTTAGGAAAATTAACCAAGAAAAGGTTAAGATGGCAAATCACGGAGCGGGATCGAGCTGAGGCATGTCACTAAGGGTGGTTGGGGGTCACCAATCTTTAGCTTAAAAGGCTAACGCTTTGGCCCAGTTTAGCTTCTTAGCGAGGAGTCCTCGAGTATAAGTGATGATCAGTTTTCAAAGTGCTCTAGAGGAACTGCTTCAACTACAATTGGCATAAAGCTATGATTTGCTCCACAAATTTCAGAGCATTGTCCGTAAAAGACACCGGGTCGGGATGCGACGAAAGCAGTTTGATTTAGTCGGCCTGGCACTGCGTCTATTTTTACACCAAGGGCTGGTACTGCTCATGAGTGAAGAACATCTTCAGCGGAGACTAATACTCGAATGGGTGAGTCTATTGGAACAACCATTCGATGGTCTGCTTCTAGAAGGCGAAACTGCCCTGGGACTAGGTCTTGGGTTGGTACTATGTAAGAGTCAAAGCCAAGCTCTTCATAGTCTGTGTATTCATAGCTTCAGTATCATTGGTGGCCCATGGCTTTAATAGTAAGGTGGGGGTCGTTAATTTCGTCTATAAGATAAAGGATTCGCAGGGAGGGCAGGGCGATTAGGATGAGAATGACTGCCGGAAGAATTGTTCAGATAATCTCGATTTCTTGGGAGTCTAAAATGTATTTGTTAGTTAGTTTAGTGGTTACTATTGCGACAATAATGTAAAGCACAAGGGTGCTGATAAGAAAGACAATTATTAAGGCGTGGTCGTGGAAGTGGAGGAGCTCTTCTATTACGGGAGAAGCTGCATCTTGAAATCCTAATTGAGAGGGGTGGGCCATTGCTCGAGTAAGATACGCGGGGGTTTAACCCGCGATTTTGCCTTGACAAGGCAATGTAATGGACTATTTTACTAGTATCTTATAAAGAAAGTGGCAGAGCGGTTATGTGGTTGGCTTGAAACCAACATACGGGGGTTCAATTCCTCCCTTTCTCGTTAGTTTGATTGAACTTGCACGAATGCGGGCTCTTCAAATGTGTGGTAGGGGGGAGGGCAGCCATGTAGTCACTCTACATTGGTTGTAGTTAGCTCTACGGCTAGAACTTCACGTTTGGCGGCAAAGGCTTCTCAGATGATGAAGAGGAACATAATAACAGCCACTAGGGAGATTAGGGAGCCAATTGAAGAGATTGTATTTCATAGTGTGTAGGCGTCCGGGTAGTCTGAGTATCGTCGTGGCATTCCGGCGAGGCCTAGGAAGTGTTGTGGGAAGAAAGTTAGGTTAACTCCTACGAATATAACTCCAAAGTGGATTTTTGTTCAAGTGCTGTGTAGTGTATATCCGGAGAATAGTGGGAATCAGTGTACAAAGGCAGCAACAATTGCAAATACAGCTCCTATTGATAAGACGTAGTGGAAGTGGGCTACTACGTAATATGTGTCGTGTAGTACAATGTCTAGGGAAGAATTAGCTAAAACAATTCCGGTTAGGCCTCCTACTGTAAAGAGGAAAATAAAGCCTAGTGCTCATAGAAGTGGGGTTTCTCACTTGATTGAGCCCCCGTGCAGAGTTGCAAGTCAGCTGAAAACTTTTACACCCGTGGGAATTGCGATGATTATTGTAGCGGATGTAAAGTAGGCACGGGTGTCTACGTCTATTCCCACTGTAAATATGTGGTGGGCTCACACGATAAACCCTAGTAGTCCGATGGCCATTATGGCTCAGACCATTCCTATGTAGCCAAAGGGTTCTTTTTTACCTGAATAGTATGCAACAATGTGTGAAATTATTCCAAAGCCCGGTAGAATTAAAATATAGACTTCAGGATGGCCAAAGAATCAAAATAGGTGTTGGTAAAGAATTGGGTCCCCCCCTCCTGCAGGGTCAAAGAAGGTAGTGTTTAGGTTTCGGTCTGTTAAGAGTATTGTAATACCGGCAGCTAAAACAGGGAGGGATAAGAGTAGGAGAACAGCAGTAATTAGAACCGCTCATACGAAAAGGGGTGTCTGATACTGAGAAATAGCTGGGGGTTTTATATTGATAATAGTTGTGATGAAGTTAATTGCACCAAGGATAGATGAAATCCCTGCAAGGTGGAGGGAGAAGATGGTTAAATCAACGGATGCTCCTGCGTGGGCTAGGTTGCCGGCTAGAGGGGGATAGACTGTTCATCCGGTACCTGCGCCTGCTTCTACTCCGGAGGATGCAAGGAGCAGAAGAAAAGATGGAGGTAGCAGTCAGAAGCTTATGTTGTTTATTCGGGGGAATGCTATATCTGGGGCTCCAATCATTAGTGGGATAAGCCAGTTTCCAAAGCCCCCAATCATAATTGGTATTACTATAAAGAAAATTATTACGAAGGCATGCGCAGTTACGATCACATTATAAATCTGGTCATCCCCTAGGAGGGCACCCGGCTGGCTTAGCTCAGCTCGAATAAGTAGGCTTAAAGCCGTGCCCACTATTCCGGCTCAGGCACCAAATACTAGATACAGGGTGCCAATGTCTTTGTGATTAGTGGAGAAAAATCAACGTGTGATGGCCACAGGTAGGATGGCTGAGTTTTAAGCGGTGGATTGTAGCCCCATATACAGAGGTTTGAATCCTCTTCTTACCAAGCTCTGAGGTGTATTTACATGTTAGATTGCAAATCTTAAGAAGCAGATTAGCGTCTGCCGGGGCTTTCCCCCGCCCATTTTGTTAGGCTAACATGGGCGGGGGAAAGCTAGATGGATGCCCGTTGGTTTGGGCGCTTAGCTGTTAACTAAGAGTTTGTAGGATCGAGGCCTTCTCATCTAGTAAGGCTTTAGCTTAATTAAAGTGTCTGTTTTGCATGCAGAAGATGTGGGATAGTGTCCCGCAAGTCTTATCAGGGACTGAAAGATTCCCACTTTCGCTTAGGGCTTTGAAGGCCCTGGGTCTTTTACGTTAACCTAAGTCCCTAGGGGTTCAGCAGTGCGATAGCAGTGGGGGCCAGGGGTAGTAGGGTGAGGGTTGCTATGGTGGAGGTAGTGAGGGGAAGTGTAAGTTGTTTGGTCTGTAGTCGTCACGGGGTTGTGCCGGTTAAGTTGTTAGGGGACATGGTAAGTGTTATGGCATATGTAAGTCGTAGGTAGAAGTAAAGGCTTAATAAAGCGGATAAAGCGGCTACTGTCGCAGTTGGGGCTAGGCTTTGTTTTGTAAGTTCTTGAAGGATTAGTCATTTGGGCATGAAGCCTGTTAGTGGGGGTAGGCCTCCTAGGGAGAGGAGGATGAGGGGGGCAAGTGCTGTGAGAGCGGGGGCTTTGGCTCAGGAGGTGGCGAGCATATTAATGCTAGTTGCTTTATTTAGTTTAAATACTAGGAAGGTAGAAAGTGTTATGGTGATGTAGGTGATGAGGGTGAGGAGGGTGAGGGTTGGGGAGTATTGCATAACTAATACTATTCACCCTAGGTGGGCGATGGATGAGTATGCCAGAATCTTTCGTAGCTGTGTTTGGTTTAGGCCTCCTCATCCTCCTACTAGTGTGGAGGTTAGGCCTAGTAAGATCAGAATTGTTGAGTTGGCTGGCTGGATTTGTATTAGTAGGGCGAAAGGGGCTAGTTTTTGTCAGGTTGCTAGGATAAGTCCTGTGGTAAGGTCTAGTCCTTGGAGCACTTCGGGAAGTCACAGGTGTAAGGGTGCAAGACCGATTTTCAAGCAAAGGGCAAGGGTAATTAGGGTAGTGGGTAGTGGGTGGGATATTTGTTGGATGTCCCATTGTCCGGTAAGTCATGCATTGATGGTGCTAGCAAAGAGGAGGGTGGCGGCTGCAGTAGCTTGTGTTAAAAAATATTTGGTGGTGGCTTCTACTGCCCGGGGGTGGTGTTGCTGGGCTATTAACGGGATGATGGCTAGGGTGTTGATTTCTAGGCCTATTCAAGCAAGGAATCAGTGTGAACTTGCAAATGTTATTGTTGTTCCCAGGCCTAGGCCAAATAATAGGGTGGCTAAGATGTAAGGACTCATTAGCAGAGGCGGGATTTTAACCGGCATGGTTGGGGTATGGGCCCAAAAGCTTGATTAGCTGACTCTACTAGGAAGTGGTGTAGTGGAAGCACTAAGAGTTTTGATCTCTTCAGGTAGGGTTCGAGCCCCTTCTTTCTAAGGAGCCGGGAGGATTTTAACCTCCATGATTCACTCTATCAAAGTGGCCCTTTGTTCAGGCACGGTTCCGTGGGTTATATTTGTGGGGGTAAGCCAGCGAATGCGATTGGAAGTGCTAAATGTCAGATAATTAGGGCAAGTGTAAGTGGTAGGAAGTTTTTTCAGATTAGATGCATGAGTTGGTCGTATCGAAAGCGAGGGTATGAGGCTCGTACTCATAGAAATACAACTGAGAGTAGGGCGGCCTTAGTTATTAGGTTCATGGCTGTGAGTTCGGGGATAGTTGGAATGTGTGAGGCTCCAAGAAATAGTGTCGCCGATAGGGTGTTTATGAGTAGGATATTTGCGTATTCTGCCAGGAAAAATAGTGCGAAGGGGCCTCCTGCATATTCTACATTGAAACCTGAGACCAGTTCTGACTCTCCTTCTGTTAGGTCGAAGGGGGCTCGATTGGTCTCTGCTAGGGTGGAAACGTATCACATTGCGGCGAGGGGTCAGGTTGGTAGAACTAATCAGACAACTTCTTGTGTAGTATTGAAGATTTGTAGGGTAAACCCCCCGGTGAAGATAATGGTATTTAGCAGGATGAGCCCTAGGCTGACTTCATATGAGATTGTTTGGGCGACAGCTCGGAGTGCTCCGATGAGGGCATATTTTGAATTTGATGCTCAGCCTGAGCCTAAGATTGAGTAAACTGCTAGGCTGGATAGTGCTAGGATAAATAGAATGCCCAGGTTTAGGTCTACTAAAGGGTACGGGAATGGCATCGGTGCTCAAAGCGTGAGGGCGAGGGTTAGTGCTAGCATGGGGGCTAAGAGAAATAGGGCTGGTGAGGCAGTGGATGGACGTACTGGCTCTTTGGTAAATAGCTTTACACCATCAGCAATGGGTTGTAACAGGCCGTAAGGCCCAACGATATTTGGGCCTTTTCGAAATTGCATGTAGCCGAGTACTTTTCGTTCTAGTAGTGTTAGGAAAGCGACGGCTAGTAGTACGGGCACAATGTAAGCTAGCGGGTTCAGAAGATGTGTGAATAGTCCGGAGATCATAATTGGAGAGAGGACTTGAACCTCTGTGGAAAGGGCTTAGGTCTTTTGCAATTTCCGGGCTCTGCCACTCCAACATGTCAAAAATTCTAAGACATAGTTGAGGCCATTCCCTCTTATCTTTTTTAGTTGCTTTCACAAGGTAAGGGTGAGGCGTGCTTGAAGCATGGGCCTCCTCTTCTCGGTCCTTTCGTACTAGAAAAGAGCATTGTCATAGATAGAAACTGACCTGGATTACTCCGGTCTGAACTCAGATCACGTAGGACTTTAATCGTTGAACAAACGAACCCTTAATAGCGGCTGCACCATTAGGATGTCCTGATCCAACATCGAGGTCGTAAACCCCCTTGTCGATATGGGCTCTAAAAGGGGATTGCGCTGTTATCCCTAGGGTAACTTGGTCCATTAATCGGCATTGCCGGATCTGTTGGTCAGAAGTTCTGTTAACTAGAGCTGTAGCTCTCGTTTTTAGGGTGTAGTCTTCCCGGTCCGTGCGGGGGTTTTTTCCTTCTCCGCGGTCGCCCCAACCGAAGACATTAGGGCAGGAGCCATTCGGCTTTAGTTACCTTTGTAGGGATTAATGCATGGTCTGCTTTCGTGTCTAAAGCTCCATAGGGTCTTCTCGTCTTATGGTCGTATTCCCGCTTCTGCACGGGAAGATCAATTTCATTGACTTGAAAAAGGAGACAGTTAAGCCCTCGTTGTGCCATTCATACAGGTCTCCATTTAAAAGACAAGTGATTGCGCTACCTTCGCACGGTCAAAATACCGCGGCCGTTAAACATATAGTCACAGGGCAGGCGGGACCTCTTATGTTTTGTTTGCAAGAGGCGATGTTTTTGGTAAACAGGCGAGGCTTGGGTTTATTTGCCGAGTTCCTTCTTTTTCTTTTAGTCTTTCTCTGGGGACACACCTGTGTAGGGTTAACGGTTAATATTTGTTGGGTGTTTTTCTGGGTCTATAGTTGGTTTCTCATTTCCCTCTTGGGGCTTGGGGCCGTTAATTTTCGATGGTTTGTCCATTTCGATTTACACGTGTGTGCGAGAGAGAGGCAGTGCTCTCTTATTACTCATATTAGCATGGTCGTTCCCATGTTTGCATGGGACGGCCCGGTAAAAATTAGGGGGGTAAAATTAGGTGATCGGGATCGTAGACAGGCGGAAATGTCTGAGCTATAACGCTTTCTGTAGGGGTGGCTGCTTCTGGGCCCACCAGGGTGTGCTGTCTTTGGGGGTATGATTCTAACCCTCCTAAAAAAGTTGTACCTGTTTCAAAGGTGCTGTACCACCTTTGACTAACTCTCGTGGTTTCTCTTCATTAGAGCAAGTGAGGCTGCGGGAAATAAAGAATCCAGGAGGCTGAACTTCTATTCATTTCTCGGGCAACCAGCTATAACTAAGTTCGGTAGGTCTGTCACCTCTACTCGGAGCTCTTCCCACTCTTTTGCCACAGAGACGGGTTTGCTCTATTTATAAGCTGTCTCGGAGTAGCTCACATTAGTTTCGGGTTGTCAAACTAAAATACGTTTTGCTTGGGGTTCACTGGCTAAATCATGATGCAAAAGGTACGAGGGGTGATCTCTGCTTTTTGGTGCTTTACTGAGTTTTTTCATTTCTCTTTCAGGGTTCCCTTGCGGTACTTTTTCTGTTGCTCCTGTTGTACTTTTTTGTCGCCCATACTAGGGAGGAAAAATGATTTGTTTGGTCTACGTTGGGGGATTTGGGGTTATTTATGATGATTTGTTGTTGTTGGGTGGATGGGCTAGCTGTTTAGCATCAGAGCGATCCGGTTTGCACGGATGACTTCTCAGTGTAAGGGAGACGCTATATCTGTGCTTAGCTACACTCTGGTATGTACTTGTGTGAGGGTGGCCCGGTTTTCACGGGCATTTTCTTCATGTGGGAGATGCTTTATTTGTATTTAGCTACATTACCGAAGTTTATGCCAAGTACACCTTCCGGTACACTTACCATGTTACGACTTGCCTCCCCTTAGTTATTAGTAGTGTGTTAGTTAGCTAAGTCGGGTGTGCTCGGGGAGAGTGACGGGCGGTGTGTGCGCGCTTCAGGGCCAGATTCAGAGAAACACTCTATTTTTCTCTTACTGCTAAATCCTCCTTTAAAAATGCGTTTCAGCATAGTTTTCGTATTCCTCGGGGTGGGTGGAATGTAGCCCATTTCTTCCCTTTTCATACGCTACACCTCGACCTGACGTCTTGGGCTGTACCAATTTTGCTTACTATAGAGCCTTCATAGGGTAAGCTGACGACGGCGGTATATAGGCGGAGGAGACAAGAAAAGGTGAGGTTGAACGGGGGTTATCGGTTATAGAACAGGCTCCTCTAGATGGATCTAAAGCACCGCCAAGTCCTTTGGGTTTTAAGCTAATGCTCGTAGTTCCCAGGCGGATAGTGAAGTGTAGTGTGCTATCAATGTTTAGGACCAGGCATAGTGGGGTATCTAATCCCAGTTTGTGCCTTGGCTTTCGTGGGTTCAGTATAGTAAAGCAACTTTCGTGGTTGGGCCTCTAGCTCTCGGATGCGTATAACAGCCTTGTAGCTATTTGGCTTTAGTATTTTTGTTATCTTAACCACTCTTTACGCCGGAGTCTATCAACTTGGGCCTCTCGTCTAACCGCGGTAGCTGGCACGAGTTTTACCGGCCCTCTTAGCTTTAACTAAGTCAAGTTTACACTTATGGCTTAATATTTATCACTGCTGTATTCCCGTGGGGGTGTGGCCAAGCAAGATGTCATGGGCAGGGTGTAGGGGTTGTGCCTGATATCAGCTCCTTGTTCCCAAGCAGGGAACTGTAGGGCATTCTCACAGGAGTGCGGATACTTGCATGTGTAAATCTAGCTAAAGCTGACAGAAAAGTCAGGACCAAGCCTTTGTGCTTCCGAGGCTTTTTAGGGCCTATCTTAACAGCTTCAGTGTCATGCTTTGATTAAGCTACGTTAGC